CATAGTATGAGGGCGGTTGGTCAAGTTGGCCCCCATCGTCTAGTGGTTTAGGACATCTCTCTTTCAAGGAGGCAGCGGGGATTCGAATTCCCCTGGGGGTAGGGTACTACGAAAGGAAGTTGATCATGGATTACCAATAAGCCTATAAAATATAAAAAAATGAAAATGGATTCTTCCTGGGTCGATGCCCGAGCGGTTAATGGGGACGGACTGTAAATTCGTTGGCAATATGTCTACGCTGGTTCAAATCCAGCTCGGCCCAATAAACCGCATCAATCTACCATGAGATGGTATAAAACCCCTTGTCCTTTAGAAAGACCCCATACGAAGATAAAAAAGAATCAAAATTTCTGCTAGATCCCTTATTTCCCTGGGATTGTAGTTCAATCGGTTAGAGCACCGCCCTGTCAAGGCGGAAGCTGCGGGTTCGAGCCCCGCCAGTCCCGACGGATCCAATAAATCCAAAAATGCATTTTTCCCTTTCTATGAACCAGTAAAGAGTGTCGAGGGATATACTTTCATTCCCAAAGCAAAAAGAAGTCTTGATTTCTTTTTGCTTTCCTATTTTTCCATTTCGCTTTTATTGGTTTGGAACTATGTAATTAATTGAAGTGGAAAGGCAATCTGATGATCCTTCATCAGAAGATTGTCCAAGGAAGACGCAAGGTGGGTTATAGAAAAAACAAGGAAACGGATGATAAATAAAATTTTTGAGTAATTGAGTCAGGAATCAAAATTGGAATTCGGTATGGATAAAAGAACTTCCTATGTTATACTATTCAAGTCTTGACAACGGGTTGATTTGATAGATCAGATATTGTTATTCATGATAGTGATCCGGTTCAAGATCATCAAGAGGTAATTCATTCATTGAATTTACAGACGATAGACAAAAGATTTATCATCTCTAGGGGATTAAATCCCGAGTTATTGCGAAGTAAAAAACCGATGAGATTATGGAAGTCAATATTCTTGCATTTATTGCTACTGCACTATTCATTCTAGTTCCTACCGCTTTTCTACTTATCATTTACGTAAAAACAGTCAGTCAAAATGATTAATTCAATTGAATTTGAAAATTCATTTGAATAAAACTTTCCTTCCAAGTTCTTATCAAAAATGGACAAAGTCAAATGAAAGGGATTCCAATTTCACGTCTTAACTTAAATGAAATGAGCGCACTATAATTATAGTCGGCAATTTTATAAGAGATAGATAGTATAAAAATTCATTTTTATACTATCTATCTCTTAGTCTATAAAGTTGTAATCTAGAATAAAGATAAAGGTTTAAGTTTCTATATATCAATCTACAATATTCTCTTCATATATGTGTATATTAATTCCATATCTATATATTCCATATATTGTATGGAATTGACATAAGACCCAATTTCCTACATCTATTTGTTATTTGTTCCGATCAATCTGAAATAATTCTTATCTGTAGGATTCTAATTCCTTTCCTTTTACTAATAAGGAAGGGGAAAACTCGCCTATTTTTAACGTCAGAACCGTGATATGAAATAAGTCGATAAAGCATAAACCGCCGATACGGTTTGATTCCTGAACTCAATTAGTAGTACTTCTAAAGTCCACTTCTTCCCCACACTACGAGTGAAAGGGAAAATGTAAAGACTACCATTAAAGCAGCCCAAGCGAGACTTACTATATCCATGTGCATTATGTCCCCTATCTCTATAAATACGAAGGAATTTTTTCATTATTCCTCACTAATAATAGTGGAATTAATGTCGCAGAGTCAAAAAGGGGTTCTACCAAACACTATTGAGAAACCAATCCAATAAATCGATTATGATTTCGATTTTTTTGGTGATTCAGGCGACACCCGGATTTGAACTGGGGAAAAAGGATTTGCAGTCCCCCGCCTTACCACTCGGCCATGCCGCCAAAATGATACAAAATAGAATAGATGCAATTTTTCCCGGATTACTGAATTTTTATTGTACTTGCATTTTGACTTCTGTTTTCCTTAATCCTTTATTTCCTAAAATAAAAGAAAGACCCCTTTTGATTGGATTTGATCTATCCCTTATGATTGATTGTATAGTATCTGAAAATACACAATGCTAAAAACATTCTCTCGTTTTTCTATTGAGAAATCAAATGGGTATTTTTCAGACGAGAAATTAGAACCATTGACTATTGACCCCTTACTTCGAATTCATGAACGATTCTGGAATTTGAATTTCAAATTGTGTTTTCCTAATGACAAAATACAAATTGAGACAGAACGAATCAGTATTGATTTTTTAATCAAAAAATATTTCTCAATTTCAATTATAACAAAACATATGAGTTTATGTAAACCCCAGAACATAAATTGTTACACAGATATCTATTATTTAGATATATTGTCAATAAGGAATTATCATAAAATTATCCTACTTCATTTCATGCATTGAATGGGAATTTTCTTTTGATAGAGCACGCCCGGGGCTGTCGCTATCCCGAATAGAACCGGCAATAAAAGAGAAGTC